CTTTTTAAAAGTTAGAAGAAATCGCTCGATTTCCTGGATGACATATTATTTATATATTTTTCTAAATTTCCGTATATTTTGAAATATCCTCAAAATTTTTCTATAATACTCTAAACCTTAGTATTTTTTTACTATCTCATCAAAAATAGAATTTTTTTTAAGTTTATTGAAGAAGTTCTATTTACTCAACAAACCCCCTATCTTTTGTTTGCCCATCAATATATATATTATATATGTACTATATTGTTCTGCCTTTTCTGGCAAAATTCAAAACTTAGACTAGGAATCTTTGACAAACAGGATCAAGAAGCTTTTTTCTTTCGACACAAGAAAAGGAATTTGCCATACCTCTTTCTTGTGTCGAAGACTAGGAAGACGAATAATCGTCCCTAGAATTTTTTGTTTCACGCATTTATCCGTTCTATTCCCCACTTACTTATGTCTAGTCTAGTATCTAGTCGAATTAAATTTGATTCGAATAGAAAAAATTATTGATATTGATGAATTTTATGACATTGAAATGTGATAATAGGAACATAAATATACCACCCCAATTTGGATTACAAAAAGAAAGTCAAACTGTTTTCTTCACAATCTACATACTATAACTAGGAATTCGGTACAAGGAATTCCCGACATCTAGTAGAAAACGAGTATAAAAAACTTTTCATAATGCAATTTTTTTATCATAGAGAATCGTCAAAAAAATGTTGTTTTTTTTTTTTTTACGTTATGAACTCAATGTCGATAAATCGGCGAGTCTAGAAATTCATTTCTGACAATTGAACCTTCTCGAACTGTTTCTTTTTAAGAACCAAAAATATTTGCGCCAAAATAACAGATGCCAAGAAGAACAAAAGGCCTTGGACACGTAAGGGGTCTTGAAGTACTATTTCTGCGTCTCCCTGACCAAATCCACCCACATTAGGATTACTCGTCAACGGTTGATCCAATTTGATAGATTCGCCTTCTGAAACAAGAAGTTCTGGCCCTGGAGGGATAATATCAACCACTTGACGTCCATCCGATGCATCCGCTATGGTTATTTCATAACCCCCTTTTTCTTTTCGTATTATTTTACCTACTATACCTGCTGCTGTAGCATTATAAACTGTATTGTTACTTTTGCTCCCGTCGGGATAAATCTGACCCCTTCCCCTGTTTCCGCCTACGTATAGAGGATATTTTAAGAAGTGAATCTCTTTCTTAGTAGCGGGGTCGGGGGAAAGGATAGGAAAAGTGATTTCACTATATTTCTGACCAGGAACGGGTCCTATCACAAGAATATTTTGTTGATTGGGGCGATAGCTCTGAAAAGACAGATTGCCTATCTTTTCTTTCATCTCGGGGGAAATCCGATCGGCAGGAGCTAATGCAAAACCCTCCGGTAAAATAAGAACAGCCCCCACATTCAAAGCGCCCTTTTTACCATTAGCAAGAACTTGTTTTAGTTGCATATCATAAGGGATTCGAACAACTGCTTCAAATACAGTATCTGGAAGTACTGCCTGGGGAACTTCAATATCCACGGGCTTATTAGCTAAATGGCAGTTGGCACATACAATACGCCCAGTTGCTTCTCGTGGATTTTCATAACCCTGCTGTGCAAAAATGGGATATGCACTTGAAATGGATGGCCAAGTTATGATATATATCATGAGCGATACGGAAATGGATCGAGTAATTTGTTCTTTTATCCAATAAAAAGTCTTTATAGTTTGCATGGTCCAACCATTGATCCCAAAACTGTCTACAATAAATTTGGTAGGTCGCAATTCTAGTTCCCTATCCGCGATTCTGCTATTTACTGGAATAATTTTACTGGAATAGAATAAAAAATAGTAATAGTAAAAAAAATATAAATATATAGAATAAATCTTTGGGATGGGTAGAAAAAGAGAGAATCCGTATTATTTTACCTGCTTTGCGTATGTACAACTACACGGTAAGAAACATTCTAATTGAAATAAGTAGGTCCTTTTTTAATCATTCATTGAATGATAAATCACTACAAGTGACGGAGAAACACGATTTAAATAACGAAAAATAAAAAATTTAAATATAGTATCTAGAATTACTGGAAAAGTAGAAACAAGACCAGATATAATTTGATCATTATGAACAAATCCAAAATCTTTGTAGACAACGCCAATCATTAGGTCCCAACCGTGGGGCGAATGGAATCCGATACATAAATCTGTTAATAAAAGAATTGAAAAAGCTTTTATTGTGTCACTTAAGTTATATAGGAATTCCTGAGCCCAAGAGTTAAGAATAACAAGTTCTTCATTACCCCAAAAAGAAAAACCACTTAGAATAACGAAACATATTATATTTGTCGAGATGTGCAAAATCGTATGGATACGATCCTCGTTGTGTATCTTGATTAATTGGAGCGTTTCTTTGTGGATTCCTATACGAAGGTTTTGTAGATGTGTTTCCGAGTATTCCTTGATCATTTCCTCCAAGAGAAGGATTTCCTCTAATTCTATTAATTTTTCTAGAATACTCTTTTCTTGACTTTCAGTCAAAAAAATGTCAGGTTTCCTAGTATTCCACCAATAAGTAACCCAAGATTCCAGACTTTTGGTAAATGACAGAGAAATCCACCAGGGCAAACATACTATAGATGCAAGATATAAAAGAGGAGTAAATGCTTTATTTTTTTTTGCCATTTTTTCATTTCGTCTATTAATTTTTAATGAACCGATCCCATTAGTTGACTTTACGCGATCCACTAGTTCTCTCAAGCATGAGTTCTATTACAAAGTATGGAACCTATGAATCTATTCCCTGTGTTTTTTATTTGTGATTTTGCAGTTAGTCTTTGAATGTAGAAAGAATACAATACAGAGATAGACTAAGAATCCACTTCGAATAAAAAGAATCAACAAAAAGACTGTTTTCGGATATCGCAATTGGTCAAATTCAAAGCAAGTATCCCCTTTTCGATGAACGAACCATTTTTTTTAAGTAATGAATCTTTTTTTCTATCATTATATCAAAATATCCTATATTTTGAAAAATTGTCACTGACTACTCAGAGTCCGGAATCAAAAAATGGAGGGAATTTTCTGAAGAATATTGTGATGATCAAAAAGTAGTGGCAAACTAATACAGAAAGTGCCTAGTTATCATTATAACAGTGCCTAGTTATCATTATAACAAAGGATGTTTGGTCATTAAGTAACACAAAATGAAAAAGAAAGTAGAAAAATAAACATCAATTGACAAAAAAGATTTTGAAAATCGGATCTATCGGACTCTAAACTGTCAATTCTAACAAATATTGTATTAAAACAATTTATGTATTTCGAAATGCTTTGATATAAAAAAGAAAAGATGAATCTATTTTTTTTTTTTGTTACTTCTTTTTTTATTAAATTTAGTTGTGTAGATTTCCATACACGTAAAAAACCACAAAAAGGGCTTTGTTTTGTGGTTGTTCCGTATACGTTTTCTTTGACTGAAATGAGCATTATGAAGAAACTTCAGTTAAATTATGGTATAGAAAAGAGGGATTCTTTAGTTTTTCCTTCCTGCTGATAAAGCATTCATTTTCTCAGCTAATTTCTCAAAATACTTCAATGGGTACACGCAAGAAATAGGCCAATTCGGCAGCTTTTTGTTCAATTTCCCGTGGAGTAACATTCTCATCAGTACGAGTCAAGGGAATGGCCCCCTGGCCTCTGATATCCATATAAAGGACACGGCGTGCATAAATACCCTCTTTAACTTCTATTCTGATGGACTGAATATCCTTTATAAAAAATCGGAGGAAGATGCGGCGATTTTTTCCAGGGAATCCCCAACGAAAAATACACACCATTCCTTCTTTTCTATCGAATCGATCATACCCACCCCCTACATTCCACGAAATTGTGCACCACAAATAGGAGCTAATGAAGAGACCCGCGATCCCGTAGAAAGACATCACAATACCTTGTGGAAAAAAAAGGATTTGCTGAGATGGAAATAAAGAGATCAAGTTTCTCCCAAGATAACTGGAAGTTCCAACCAATAAGAATCCTAATGAACCTAAAAAAAGGATAATGGCCCAGCATAAATTACTTGTTTTTCGCGACCCCGTTATAGGTTGTATCCATATATGTTCTGATCGACAACTCATATTTGATCTGGTTTCGTTTTATTGGAATTGAGAGAATACCCTAGACTTTACTCTTTTTGTTTCCGAAGTAACTCCCATCAACTAGTACTCGTTTGACGTGAACCTTTAAAAGAAAAGTAATTTATCAAATTGGTTAGATCTAAAATAAAACGAGACCCTTCGTATGATCCCATCGATATACATCTAGATACACCGACTTTACAGTTCAGTCTTTCGGTGATCCTTATATTTTTTCAAATATATAGAATTCCTTTACCACCATATCATCTTTCTACAAAGCTAAGAGCCTATACTTTATACTTTATGTTCGACCTTCTTCCGCTAAATAGATATCTGCGTTATGATACAAGTCTTTGCTTTGAAAAAAAAATGGAGGAGAGTTGGGCCTGTCAGATCTAAACAGTCTTATTTTTTTGAACATGAAGAGATAAAGAAGCCATTGCCATTGCCGGAAATACTAGGCCTACTAAAGGGACCAAAACAGAGGGAAAGTCGAAAGTTGTCATATAAAGAATACCTCAATTTACGATTTGTATCTGTTATTTGTATTTATAAAGATATCTTATCTTATATTAATTAGAATTCGAAATTCTAATTATTATTTGAATTCTTAAATTAATTATTAATTTCGAATTTTAATGAGTATAGATCTAAGTATATATCTAAGTTAGTATAGAAAGAATGTACTTATTCATCTGAAAGATATGTAAAAGATATGTAGGATAATCGCCCTTCTTATTTTATTCGTCTTTTGCTCCCGTCTTCTAATCATTTTCATTTAATAAAGAAAAAGCTTATTACAAATTCTCGAAAGATTCGTGTTAGAATCCTATCCAAAAGGGGGATTATTTATTATTTTATTAGTCAAAAT